GAGCTAAAGTAGCTCCAAACAGTACTGTTATTATACCGATCAAAGCTATTATATTCATTATGTAAGGTATGACTATGAAAAGAGGAAGAAACCGAGCGACAAGAAAAATTCCCGCTGCTACCATCGTAGCAGCATGGATAAGAGCGGAAATGGGAGTAGGTCCCTCCATGGCATCAGGTAACCACACATGAAGGGGAAATTGAGCCGATTTAGCAACTGCACCAGAAAATAATAGGAAGGCACATAAACTAACAAATAAAAACTGAACCTCATTATTAGAAATCAAGTTATTAAATATTTTAAACAAATCCCGAAATTCAAAACTACCTGTTGTCCAATAAATACCTAAAATTCCTAATAATAAACCAAAATCCCCCACACGATTCGTTACAAATGCCTTTTGACAAGCATTCGCCGCAATAGGTCGTGTAAACCAAAAACCTATTAATAGATAAGAACACATTCCAACCAATTCCCAAAAAATATAAATTTGTATAAAATTACAACTAGTAACTAATCCCAACATTGAAGTATTAAAAAAAGTCATATAAGCACAAAATCTCAAATATCCTTGATCATGAGACATATAATTGTCACTATAAATAAGAACCATAATTCCAACAGTAGTAATTAATAATGACATAATAGAAGTAAGTGGATCGATCAAATAGCCAAACTCTAAAGAAAAATCATTATTGATAGTCCAAGACCATACATATTGATAAACATAACTGTTATTTATTTGATGAATAAACAAATAAAATGAAAAAATCATCACTATACTTAAAAAGAAAACACTAGGAAAAGACCACATACGACGAAGTTTTTTTGTTGACGTCGGAAAAAATAATAGTCCCACTCCTAGTAACATAAGAACTGGAAGTGAAATAAAAGGTATGATCCATGAATATTGATATGTATATTCCATAAAAAAATCTTTTGTTACTACTTACTAATTTATTATTTCTGATTCACGAAATCTTATTTCTTTTGAAAAGGGTCAGTTAATAACAAATTCAAATATGTAAAAATAAATATAGAATTTTCTATTCTTAATTTTTTAAAATACTTCAAATATTTCAAATCAAGAACTTTGAATTGTTCAAATAATATGCTAAAATGAAATTATTAGTGAAAACTCCTATTTATTTTATGACGATATAGAAAATGAATAATTTCCATTATTATTTATTACGCATTACAAAACTTTTTATTTATAGAACAAGGACAAATAATTATATCAAAAATTCATTTTTTATATGAATCATAAAAGACAGCCCAGACCCAATAAAATCAGAACTCTTTTTTTTTTTTAGTTCGATTATTCAAAATCATTAACCAATTACCTTTTGAACTGAATCGATTCTTTTCAATTACAAAAAAAGGAAAAGGATTAATAAAAGGAATTAGTAAAATATGGAATTTTATAAACTAATGTATTCTTTAACAAATCAATTACTAGTTCTATTCGAATTAAAAAATGAAAATTAGGTTCATATAAAGATTGAGGTTTTCAAATTTTGATCTATTTTATGACATGTATATTCCATTCATATATAAATGGAAGAGGACGAAAATAGACAATGCCAGACTCGAAGAGACTCTTTTCTTGTTGTATTCTTTTTTGCAATACTAATATATTAGTATTCTCTTTTTTATCTTTCTTTTCTGTTTGTTTCTCATAATATATTTTAATGGATCATTAGATTATGAACGGAATTAAATGAAAAGAATAAATCTATAATAAATAGTAACGAATAATTTATTTTAAACAATATATGTCTTTCACATCCAACGATAGAAATGAATAACTTATTCAAATTTTAAAATGGCAGTTCCAAAAAAACGCACTTCTATATCAAAAAAACGAATTCGTAAAAATATTTGGAAAAGCAAAGGATATTGGGCAGCGTTGAAAGCTTTTTCATTAGCAAAATCTCTTTCTACGGGGAATTCAAAAAGTTTTTTTGTGCGACAAATCAAAGAAATAAGCAAATAAAACATTATAATAATCTGAACCTTTTTAACTCAAAAAAGAAACTAGTTTAATTAAAAAGAATTTAATCATTTTTTTTTTCTAAAAAAGGAATGATTATTATTTCATACTGTTTTGAACGGATCCATATTTAATTCGTTTTATTTTAAGTATGTTTTTTGTTTAGGGTATATAAACTAAAAGAAAAAAAATGATACTTTTTGAAAAAAAAAACTTCAGAACGAAAGTTGAAAGAAAATAAACAAAATACAAAGTTTTACCTTTAATTTAAGTTTTAGCATGTTTGTTCTCTCATTTTTTGGATGGGGAAAATAAGAATCCCCATCTACCCTAAACCTTTTTTTTTTTTTACTTAAATTTTTTTATACAGTTTTCTATTTTCTAAAAAATATTCCATTGAATTGATTCCTTCAATGTCGACGATTGAATAAAAATAAGTTATTATGATTTCGAGAAAGCCGCTATGGTGAAATCGGTAGACACGCTGCTCTTAGGAAGCAGTGCTAGAGCATCTCGGTTCGAATCCGAGTAGCGGCATGGCACCTTATAAATTTTAATATTATAAAAGAATAAGGTATTATAAAAAAAAAAAAAAGGCTATAATAGAATGAATTCAGTTCCCCATTTCAATTCTTATAATTGGGGGATTTCCCCCTTTATTTTTTATGATATTTTTAACTGTAGAACATATATTAACTCATATATCCCTTTCATTCGTTTCAATTGTAATTACAATTCTTTTGATAACCTTATTAGTTGATGAAATCGTAGGACTATATGCTTCCTCAGAAAAAGGAATGATAGCTACTTTTTTTTGTATAACCGGATTATTAGTTACTCGTTGGATTTATTTGAAACATTTACCATTAAGTGATTTATATGAATCATTACTATTTCTTTCATGGAGTTTTTCCATTATTCATATGGTTACATTTTTAAAAAAAAATAAAAACTATTTAAGTTTAAGTGCAATAACTATGCCAAGTACTATTTTTACCCAAGGTTTTGCTACTTCAGGATTTTTAACTGAAATGAAAAAATCCGAAATATTAGTCCCGGCTCTTCAATCTCATTGGTTAATGATGCATGTAAGTATGATGGTATTGGGTTATGCCTCTCTTTTATGTGGATCATTATTTTCATTAGCTCTTGTAGTCATTACATTTCAAAAAGTGATAAGAATTTTTGGTAAAAACAGTCATGTTTTAAATAAGTTATTTTCTTTTAATGAGATCCAATACATGAACGACGGAAACAATGTTTTTAAAAACACTTATTTTTTTTCTTCTAATAATTATTACAAGTCTCAATTGATTCATCAATTAGATCATTGGAGTTATCGTAGTATTAGTATAGGGTTTATCTTTTTGAGCATAGGTATTCTTTCAGGAGCAGTATGGGCTAATGAAGCATGGGGATCATATTGGAATTGGGATCCAAAAGAAACGTGGGCATTTATTACTTGGACCATATTCGCAATTTATTTACATATTAGAACAAATAAAAATTTTGAAAGTGTCAATTCTGCAATTGTGGCCTCTATGGGTTTTCTTATAATTTGGATATGCTATTTTGGGGTCAATTTATTAGGTATAGGGCTACATAGTTATGGTTCATTTACATTAAACATCTAATTAAATTGAAGAAAGGACCTGACGAATCTAAATATAGAACAATATATATAAGAAAAACGCGTCTAAACCATGGAGAAAGAGAACCCTTTGAATCATTACATTACTTGATTCAAATGGTTCTCAGAAAAGCCAAATGTATCTGGCTTCAAGTTCAATTCATTTTTTTTTATGTTTATGAAAGAAAATTATCTATAAAAAAAATTAGCTAAAATAGCTTCAACTTTGTCAACTGATAGTGAGAAAACTAAATCTGGATAAATACCAATACCTATAATAGGTAAAAGTATAGAGATCGAAACAAACAACTCTCGCGGTCCCGAATCAAAAAAATACGAATTTTGAGCATTAAAAAGTTTGTATCCATAGAACATCTGGCGTAACATAGATAATGAATAAATAGGAGTTAATATCATTCCAATTGCCATTACAAAAATAATGAATATTTTTGTCATTAAAAGATATTTTTGGCTGGTAATAATTCCAAAAAATATTATTAGTTCTGCAACAAAACCACTCATACCCGGTAATGCAAGGGAAGCCATCGATAAGATACTGAAAGTCGTGAATATTTTTGGAATTGGTATAGCCATTCCTCCCATTTCGTCAAGATAAACAAGACGTATTCTATCATAACCTGTTCCCGCTAAGAAAAAAAGCGCACTGCCAATAAATCCATGAGAGATTATTTGTAAGATAGCTCCATTGAGTCCCGCATCGCTTATAGATCCAATTCCTATAATTATGAAACCCATATGAGATACGGAGGAATAAGCTATTCTTTTTTTTAAATTACGTTGACCGGGAGATGTTGAAGCTGCATAGATTATTTGAATTAGCCCTATTATCATCAACCAGGGAGAAAATATAGAATGAGCATAGGGTAATAATTCCATATTAATCCGAACTAATCCATATGCTCCCATTTTTAATAAGATTCCGGCTAGAAGCATACAAGTACTGTAATGTGCCTCTCCATGGGTGTCTGGTAACCATGTATGTAAGGGTAGAATCGGTAATTTGACAGCAAAAACAATAAGAAATCCAATATAAAATATTATTTCCAGTGCTACAGGATACGATTGATTAGCTGATGTTTCAAAATGGAATGTTGGTTCATTAGAACCATATAAACCAATACCCAGAACTCCCATTAACAAAAAAACAGAACTCCCTGCAGTGTACAAAATAAATTTTGTAGCTGAATACAAACGTTTCTTTCCTCCCCACATGGATAGAAGTAAATAAACAGGAATTAATTCGAATTCCCACATGAGAAAAAAAAGTAAAAGGTCTCGAGACGAAAATGATCCGATTTGACCGCTATACATAGCTAACATTAGGAAATGGAATAATCGAGAATTCCGAGTAACTGGCCAAGCCGCTAAAGTAGCTAAAGTGGTGATAAAGCCCGTCAGTAAAATAGGTCCTATAGAAAGTCCATCTATTCCCAATCTCCAGTAAAAATTCAAAAACTGGATCCATTTATAATCCTCTGTCAGTTGTATTAATGGATCGTCTAATTCAAAATGATAACAGAATGTATAGGTTGTTATAAGGAGTTCCAAAATACATATAACTATAGTATATAACCTAATGACCTTATTTCCTCTATGAGGGAAAAAGAAAAGAAAAGAACCCCAAAATATTGGCAAAACTACAATTACTGTTAACCAAGGAAAATAATTCGTAGTAAAAACAAGATACACTTGGACTAGAAAAACCCATGCTCGAAAAGAAATATATTTCTTTTCGAGCACGAGTTGTTGTCAATAAAAAAAAATCAAATGTATTCAAGTGTGATTTTCTGGCACATATCAATAAGCTAGACCCATACTTCGAGTTGTTTCATGCCATAAATAAACTCGAACACTCAAGAAATCCGTTGGACAAGCGGATTCACATCTCTTACAACCAACACAATCTTCTGTTCTTGGAGCAGAAGCAATTTGCTTAGCTTTACATCCGTCCCAAGGTATCATTTCTAATACATCTGTGGGGCAAGCTCGGACACATTGAGTACACCCTATACATGTATCATAAATCTTTACTGAATGTGACATTGGATCTATAAATTTTTGAACATCATAAATTTTCGATCTAGTAAAGCTTTAAATTGATCATTATTTAAATACCAGATGAATCAATAATTTATTATAATTTCTCTAATCAATCTAAATCTACTATCAGATTGAATCATGTGATAATAGGGCCAAGATACTTTAATTTCTTACGTTTTTGTGATACATTATGGATCCTATTCTACAGCTAAACAGATAATTCGACTAGATTAATATCAGCATTTATCTAATTAAGACTACTTATTTAACAAATTGGATTGAGTAATACGAGTTGATTTTCTGTTACGATAAATTGACGAAACAATAGCTGGTCCAATAGCTGCTTCAGCGGCTGCAATAGCTATACCAAAAATGGAGAAAATATTCCCTTTTAATTGACGACTATCAAAAAAATCCGAAAATGTTACGAAATTTATATTAACTGCATTCAGGATCAGTTCAAGACACATAAGGGCTCTAACCATATTTTGGCTCGTGATCAATCCATAGATACCAATACAAAATAAATAAGCACTTACAACAAGTACATGTTCGAGCATCATTGACCAACTCCTTATCAATTTTGATTCATTTCAATATGAGTAACCATTTTATAGATTCAATTCGATTGACTCGAAAAAGTACAGAACAAGGGAAATCTATTGGTAATAGATCAAATAAAAAAAAGAATTTCGATTTTTTTTTTCGGCAGAAACAATCTTCAAAAATAGAATTAAAGAGCTATGGGTGTGATAATCTAAAACAAAGTTTTATTTAGTATTTAGATTGCAGTTGCTAGTTCTAAAGGTTAATTACTGGCGAGCCACAGCAATTGCACCTACTAAAGCAACTAAAAGAATTATTGAAATGAGTTCAAATGGAAGAAAAAAATCTGTTGATAAATGAATTCCAATTTGTTGACTAGTACTTATCAAATCTTGCTCTAGAATCTGATTTGATCTTGTAGTCCAAATAATCCCATACCACGATGTATCTAGAATAGTATTCATTAGTGAAACAAAAATACTTGTACAAACCAGCAAAGTAATTCCACTTCCAATGGTCCAAAGATTTGAATCTTTGGAATATTCTGAATCCTTCATGAACATCACAGCAAATATGATTAAAACATTTATAGCTCCCACATAAATAAGGAGTTGCGCAGCAGCTACAAAATGGGAGTTTGATAAAATATAAAAAAAGGATATACAAATAAGAACCAGTCCCAATGAAAAAGCAGCATAAATGGAGTTGGTAAGTAATACTACACCCATACTTCCTAATATAAGACCTGATCCCAACAAGACTAAAAGAAAATCATGTATCGGTCCAGGCAAATCCATTATGTGTACAATAAAAAATCGAAATATTTTTCATGAACTTATTGAGTCGACCAGGAAAAAAAATGGATGATCAATTCCTAATTTCATCTTAAAGGTTGTGAATTAATGTATGTACTTTTATTGGATTCATTTCATTTTTTATCTGAAAGAGTATTTCGAAATTATGTATTTTGAAAAAATTCCAGATATTCTTAATATCTTTTTTTTTCAATTATTAATATATTTTCAATCCAAATGAAGCTGCAATTTAGATTAATCAAGAGTTTGGATTTTTGGTTAATAACCAAACAAACAAAATGAAATAAATCTCATTCTTTTAGATTAAAACAGAACTTTAGTAATTTACAATTACTCTTTCTTTAATCAAGGGATTTACTTCTTTTTTACTGAAATTTGAGGAGAATTCGAAATTGTTCGAATTGTAGAATCGTCAACTACTGACATTGGTAAACGACCCAAAGCAATTTGATTATAATTCAATTCATGACGATCATAAGTAGAAAGTTCATATTCTTCTGTCATTGATAAACAATTTGTTGGGCAATATTCAACACAGTTACCACAAAATATACAGATTCCGAAATCAATACTGTAATTAAGCAATTGTTTCTTTCGAATAGAAGTTTCCAATTTCCAATCAACAACAGGTAGATCTATAGGACATACACGAACACATACTTCACAAGAAATACATTTATCAAATTCAAAATGGATTCGACCGCGGAAACGCTCAGATGTGATTAATTTTTCGTAAGGATATTGAATAGTTACAGGCAAACGATTTGCGTGGGATAAAGTAATTATAAAACTTTGACCAATGTATCTTGCAGCTCGTACTGTTTGTTGACCATAATTCATGAACCCAGTTATCATAGGGAACATATTGTAATATCTATTAATAATTTGATGTTTGTTTCTTTCTCTTGTTTGAGCCAAGTCGTGAATATAAAACATTGTATTCCTTTATAGTGAAAAGAGTTGGAAAGAAGTTGTTAATAATAAATTACCGAGAGAAATAGGTAAAAGAAATTTCCATCCAAGATTTAATAGTTGATCCATTCTTAGTCTGGGTAAAGTCCATCTTGTTGTTATAGAAATGAACAAGAACAAATAAGTTTTAACTAATGTAATAAAGATACCAATTGTCATTACAAAGAGTCCACCTGCTTTATTTATTTCAAAAAGTGCAGAATTAAATATGGATGGAATAGAGATATTCCAGCCACCCAAGTAAAGAACTGTTACTAATAATGAAGAAACTAATAGATTTAGATAGGAAGCAACGTAAAATAAACCAAATTTTATACCCGAATATTCGGTTTGATAACCCGCTACTAATTCTTCTTCTGCTTCTGGTAAATCAAAAGGTAATCTTTCACATTCTGCTAAGGAAGAAATTAAAAAAATGATAAACCCGATAGGTTGTCGCCACAAATTCCACCCCCAAAAACCATATTTTGATTGAGCCTCAACTATATCAACTGTACTCGAACTGTTAGATAATTATAGTCGCGAATAACATTACTGTTCTCATCGCTATTACAGAACCGTACATGAGATTTTCACCTCATACGGCTCCTCGAAAGATATAAATAAATCTAAGGAGTTGGTCGATATTATTTATCTTGATATGTATATTTTGTAGAATAGTCTAGTATAAAAATCTATCTACCATGTATCCCCAAATTAAATCAATTGAATTCTGTCTGTTTTTTAATAATAAAAAAATAATAAATAAAAAAAAATGACTTCTGAATTGATCTCATCCTCTTTAAAAATTTGAATTTTTATTCATTGAGTAATAACTTCATTTTTTACTAAAATACTCTTTTTCGAAATAGGAATAATCTATAGGTTTCGATTACGAAAACGAAATAACCATTCTATTAATTCGTCAATTTTGACACGAATTTGATCTCTATGAATATAGATATAGGAAAGAAAATGAATATCAGATATAGGATGGAGATAAGAAAGAAAAAAAAAAGATATCTTTTTTTTTACTTGTATTCTTTTTTTTTTCGTTCCTATTCTTGTTTCTCATAAAAAAAAAGGGCGGGACTTATGAAATAAGGGATTATTTCGTTTTCGATAGTTATTTAGTTAATGGGGGGATAGAAGCATATTCTGGATCGGAATCGGGGGGAGTACTGCCTGATCATTTCTACTAACTTAAAGCCCCAATTAGTATTCTTTTTTTATTATCCATTTTGAAAAAATGTTTCTCTTGTTTTGGATAATTTTTTAAATCTCTATTACTAATCCTTTGTATATTTTGGTGTTTCTAACCATCCACTCATTTTTGCTCAATCGCCCGTGTTATGGTAATAGATGTATGCTAGTACATACAAATAATAGTGAAAACTCACTAGGGTTCATCTTTTTTTTTTAGTCCGCTTCAAGAGGGGATGACTAATCAACCGATCTTGGGATAAAAGCTCTCTTTCGCCTATGTTTATTTGCGCTTAACTCTTATACCTAGAAAATGAGACTCCATACTTTTACTGCGAATTTTTTTTTCTATAAGCTGTTTTATTTCACTCATATAACTATCTAATTTAGTTTATTAATATGAATAATGGATATAAAACTATTCAATTCATTTTTAGTCTTCAAAAAAAAAAGGGGGAAGTAGGGTAAATTTATGTCTTAACGAATCGCACGTAGAGATATTGCTAATACACATAGAGTTAATGGTATTTCATAACTAATCGATTGAGCAGCAGCTCGTAGACCACCTAAAAAAGAATATTTATTATTTGAACCATATCCTGAGATAAGAAGTCCAATGGGAGAAATACTTGAAATGGCAATCCATAAAAAAACACCAATATTGAGATCAGCTAAAACAAGGTGATAACCAAAAGGAATTACTGAATAACTTAGTAGAATTGATATGACTGCTATAGATGGTCCGATACTGAATAAACGAGTATCTCCTCTAGATGGAAGAAGATTCTCTTTTAAAAGCAATTTTGTACCATCTGCTAAAGCTTGAAGAACTCCCAAAGGGCCGGCATATTCAGGTCCAATACGTTGTTGTATCCCTGCGGATATTTCTCTTTCTAACCATACAATTACTAGTACACCTATTGTGATTCCGAATATAGGAATAAAAATAGGGACAAGCACCCATATAATTTCATAGACCTCTTTTAAGGATTCCAATTTTGAAAAAGAATTGATATCTTGTACATTTGTTGTATTACTTATCATTTTAACGGTCAACTTCTCCCATAATGATATCGATGCTACCTAGTATTGTCATAATATCGGCCAATTTCATTTTTTTAACTAACTGAGGAAGAATTTGCAAATTGATAAAACCTGGCGGTCGAATTTTCCATCTCCAAGGAAAACCACCTTGATCCCCTATCAGAAAAATGCCCAATTCTCCTTTTGGAGCTTCGACTCTCACATAAAGTTCTTGTTTCGGCAATTCAAAAGTAGGCGAAGGTTTTTTACTAATGAATCTATATTCAAAATCATTCCATTCCGGATACCTTTCTCTATCAAAACATCGGATTTCTAAATTTTCATAGGGTCCCCCTGGAATTTTTTCCAAAGCCTGTTGAATAATTTTTATGGATTCCGTCATTTCACCAAGTCTAACTAAATAACGAGCTAATGAATCTCCTTCTTTTTGCCATTGAACTTCCCAATCAAATTCGTCATAACACTCATAATGATCAACTTTACGAAGATCCCATTGTATTCCGGAAGCTCGCAGCATTGGTCCTGATAAACCCCAATTTATTACTTCTTCTCCACCAATAATACCTACTCCCTCAACTCGTTCTAAAAAAATAGGATTTTGTGTAATAAGTTTTTGATATTCAGCAACTTCGGTCAAAAAATAATCGCAGAAATCCAAACATTTATCTATCCAGCCATGAGGTAGATCAGTTGCCACTCCCCCGATACGAAAAAAATTATGCATCATTCTCATTCCGGTGGCCGCTTCGAATAGATCATAGACAAATTCTCTTTCTCTGAAAATATAGAAGAAAGGGGTCTGTGCGCCAATATCGGCCATAAAAGGGCCAAGCCATAACAGATGAGAAGCTATACGACTTAATTCCAACATAATAACTCTGATATAACTGGCTCTTTTAGGTACTTGAATATTTCCCAACTGTTCTGGTCCATTTATGGTTATTGCTTCTGTAAACATAGTAGCTAAATAATCCCAACGTGTTACATAAGGTAGATATTGTATAATTGTTCGGTTTTCTGCAATTTTTTCCATCCCTCTGTGTAAATAACCCAATATTGGTTCACAGTCAATAACGTCTTCACCGTCTAAAGTGACGATGAGTCGAAGAACACCGTGCATTGATGGGTGGTGGGGGCCCATATTGACTAGCATGAGGTCTTTTCTTGTATCTGGTCCAGTCATAAGTTTTTCCTCGATTCATTTTTCCATGAATTGCTAAAAACACAAATAAGTGCATTCAAATTTAATATCTAACAAAATTCAATATCAAATAATTCAAAATGAATTTCAAAATTAACGAGTTTTTAACTCGCGAATATCCAATTGCTTAATTAATTCTTTATAACGTATTCTATTTTTCTTTGACAAATAACACAGTAACCCTTGGCGTTTTCCCAGAATTTTACGTAGACCTCTTTGAGATAAATAGTCTTTTTTGTGCAATTCCAAATGTGAAGTAAGTCTTCGTATCTTATTCGTGAAACTGAATACTTGAAATTCAACAGACCCTCTTGTTTCCTTTTTTTCTTCTTTCGAAATAACTGAGATGAATGTGTTTTTTATCATAAAAAAATTCCTTATAGTTTTAGATATTTTATATATATCTTATTTATTAATGAGTAATAATATAGAATTAATATTGTCACTGATTTTAATTTAGTATTTCAACTAATTTCTATTTTTATTTTTTGTCAACTAAAATACATTATTAATTAATACGCAATCCCATTTTGAAAATGGGATTCGGATAGAAAAGGATGGTCTATTTTTACACGCACAAAAAATATTTCGACTTAAAATAAAATGAAAATTTCAATAAGAAAATTTTATTGATTCATTTGTACATCTAATTCATACGTCATTGAATTAAAGTCATATTATGTATCAGAATGTAAGATAACGGAGATGTGTAGTTTTTTTTTCTTTAGATACTAAATATAGTACAAATATTGTAAAAATGTCGCATTAACGAATTTGCAATTGTATATACATATATATCCTTACCATACTAAAACGACTGCTATTATTTGTATCAAACCAATAACGATTCATACAAGCTAAATCTTCTAATCGATAATTGGGCCAAAGAAAGAGTTTTAATTTAATTAGTTTATTGTTATATCTATCAAGATCAAGATGTTTACTTTTATTTAAAACTTGACCGCGATTATTTGCATTGGAAAATGTTTTATTTCTATGGATATTTTTTTGATTCTTAGAATTGAAACAACTTAGAATTCGAAACTCTCTACAAACGGTAGAGGATAAAATATTTTCAGGAACAAGCAAATCATCTTTTTTTTTATATCTATTTTCAGTGGTTTTTTGATGTATTGCAATGGATTCATCAAAATGATTCTTATCCCCATAACTTTTTTCTTGGTATCTTTGAAAAATTTGGTGCTTATTCTTATAAACTAATGAAAGACCTATAGTTTGATACATAATAAATTGTCCATCATTTTTTACCGCTAGACGAACTGGTTCAATAGTCAATATTCCCTTTTTCATCAATTCTGTAAGAGTTAAATCCTTCTGAACTATAAGAATATCCAGACAAATTTCTCTCCTTTGAACAGAGGATATCGCAATTTCTCTTGGGTTTATTAGTCTAAGCAGGAGACAATATACTTTTATGTTATTGATCATTCTTTGATTTAAGGAATTATTCCATCTCAATTGAAAACGAAAATATCTTTTTAGTAAGAAATGAAGTTCTGCTTCCGTGTTTTTCTTGTAGTACTTTTTATTTTTACGTTTTTTCAGATCTGATTCCGCATACTCTTCTTCAATATATTTTTCTTGATTTGACATAGTTGATTCAAGATCCTCTTGGGTCACGGATTCGTTTTCGCCTTGATTTATTTTTTTTTTTAATTCCAGAGTTTTTTCATTTGATGATATAAAAAGATTTTTTTTTTTCTTTACAATCATATTTTGATTTTTACTAAAAGTTTCATTTACATTCCAATTACAAAAAATGAATTTAATTGGTATAATCCATGGGTTAATCCTATATACATTATAAAGTTTCCAAATTTCTGGGAAGAACCAAAGTTCCAAATTCGATATGGAATAACTTACTATTTCTTCATTCATTTCCATCCAATCAAAAAAAGCGTTCTTATCCATTTTCTCAATTTTTTTATAAATATTAAGCCCAGGTTTAGTATTTATATTACTGTCGGTAGCGGCCTCAATATTGATCCAGGCCGATATTGAGGCCTTTTCTTTAAGACAAAAATGGGGAATTACACAATCCAAAAATTTTCTATCCGAATTTATTTTCATAGTTCTAATATCATCTTCTACTTGATAATTATTGATAGGGATCCATTCCAACATATCAAATATTTTTCTTTTATCTTTATTGTAAATAGAATACATTTTTTTGTTATTATTTACTTGTACTGGTAATCCAGAAATATAGGAGTCTTTTTTATCTTTATAATTAATAGATTTATATGATAAGAGATTATATATATAGTGTTTTTTAAAATTATCTTTTTGATTGGGTAATGTATAGTATGTTTCAAAATAATTTTGTTTTTTAGAATGAATTAACCCGTTTTTTTTATAGGAATCACATTTGTTTAAAGCGATGTTTTGGCACATATGACCTTGATTGATTTTATTTCGCAATTTTTGTGGTATTAATCTGGACCATTTAATCGGATATAAATCGTATTGATAATGACCCTTTAACCAGTTTTTCCATTGATTCATTCCAGGATTTTTAAAATTCTGTTGTTTAAATTCAGAATGAAATATTCCTTGGACTCCAACAAAATAATCCTTTATTTCATTTTTAAGGAAAATGGATGTTCCGTGATATTGAAAGATAGATCTTAACTTAGATAAATTAATAACTTCTGTTTGTGATAATTTGTAAAATACATATGCTTGAGATAAATATGATAAATCCAAAAAAAGATTTGCATTCTTATTACTAATATGAAAAACGGATTTATTTATAGTTGAAATAAAGTCAATTATACTTTGATTTGTTTTATCAATTATTTCTTGATTTTCTTCATTATTCAAAATGTATTTTTTTCTTTTTTTTTTTATTGAATCAATAAAAAGTTGTGAATTAATTCTGGCGATATTAATCATCCCTAAACAAATATCTATATATATCTTTTCATGCAAAAATTTGAGAAAATTATGCAATTTACGAATTAATCGAACATTTCTTTTTTTGAATATTTTACTTTTTTGGGGGGGAGATTGTAATCTTTTATTATCAGAACTTATTTTGTTAGGACTAATATTTTTCTTTGTAGTTATAAACTCTTTTTTTTTTTCTTTTATAATTGTGTCCGTTTTATTTATTAGTATATTTATTATATTAATCAGATCTTTCATTTTGTGTTCTCTCAATGAATCATTTGCCCAATCCATAGATTGAAGGGGAATGGACGATTCATCAATTATTCTATTACTGATTCTTGAATCTTTTTCTTTTTTAGCTTCATTCAACTGTTCTCTATTTATCCATTTTTGATTTAAATTGTTTCTTTTTGAGAATTTTGGTAGTAGGTCTTTTAGAAATATCAAGTTTGTTCTTTCTTTAAAAAATTTTTTAATTCTAAAACACTTCTTTTTCCATTTTTTCATTTGTTTTTCAAGTTCTTGAAAAATGGGTTCAAAAAAGAAAAGTCGTTTTCGGGGAGAACCAAAAGGGAATTCAACTTCCATTCCCAAAACTGTTAAAAAACAAAATGGTTTTCGTTGTTCTTTCTTTTTCGTT